ATCGTCAAAATAAGAAGGCATCTGACCGTACTTGTGCAGCAATATCGTAATGAACGGAAGATAGGAGTCTTTCGCGAGGTAGTTTACCAAATAGGATCGTCCAAGTCCTATAGAACCTATCAGTAAAATACTCTTAGAGGGGGCTAAGTTTAAGCGTAGCGAAAAGGGTTTTGGACGAGATAGGACAGGAAAAGGATCAACCCCAGATGAGGTTTGTGAATAAGTCATTGTATGATAAAGAGCAAGGAATATCCGTTTTTCTGCTAAAGAGGATGTATTGAACTCATAATTTAGTAGATACTTTTTATGAAAGTCAATCACCTTTCGTAAGTACACTTCGCCCGGTTGGTCAACCATTTGAGGAAGCACCTCATTATTTCTTAAAGGTTCCTCAATAGAAGTCAGACTCCATAAAATTTCCGAAATCCTTGTTTTTCTCCTGAAGGTGACGAACTGCATCAAGACTTCTCGTTCTTCATCCTCAACCCAAGGATGGGTTGAGACCCAGTCGGCTGTTTGATTCCAATAAGCGGCCACCTTTTTTCTTTTTCTTAGGAATGAATAGATCTCTTTACTTGTAGAACTTATAGATCTTGTCCTTATCACAAAATTGATTTCATTGCTTATGATATTTATGAGATTAATGATAGGGCCGAAATTGATATTTAAAAATCTCCTTTTCCTCAGTGCATAAGGACTCGGGAATAACATGTTTTCTATAAGACCTAGACAGAAATTTTTGAACCTTAACCCTAAATGCGGCGATTGAGATAGAGGATACTCAGCCAGAAGTTCTTCCAACTCAATCTCAATCATCAATTCATCCATGATCAAAGATTTGCCCATTTTGAAGTGTCCCAATAAGCTAAGAAAGCAAAACAAACACTCTAAAAGAGATCTATAAACGAGATATAGAAGAATAAGCAAAAAGAAGCTCATTAAAAGATGGAATTCATAAAGATTTTTCCTCTTCCGATCTGCCCGAAGCCGAATATGTCTATGTCGATGTTGTATCTCATAACAGTAGAGTTTCCCGTAATGCCAAGCGGTCTTTATGCCATTTTTTATGTCATTGAAATTGAATACGAACGTCAATTTTAACATTTGCGCATCCCATTTTTTGAATATCGTCCCCCCTTTTTTGAATATCGTCTCCCATTTTTTGAAATTGTTTTTGAATTTCGTCTCCCATTTTTTGAAATTGTTTTTGAAATTGTTTTTGATGTTTTTGAATTTCATCTTCCATTTTTCTTTGAAATTCGTCCATTTCATCGTACATTCACTTATCCAGTTCCTCGTACATTCACTTATCCAGTTCCTCGTACAGTTCCTCCAGTTTCTCCAGTTCCTCCATTTCATCCTCCATTTCATCCTCCATTTACTCTTCCATCTTAGAACAGCGAAGGTAAGCTCAGGAATAAAAAATCTTCGCCCGGTCCACACTTTCCTCCGTAGGTTGAAAACAATCTCTAAAAAGAGAGAGGTTAGAAATTTGAACCCTTGCGAAGTAAGGGCCAGCGGCAGATAGCTTTTGAATAGCTTCCATTTTTTGTATGAGATATATTTTTTGACTAGCTGCTTTTTTGAGCGAGCAAGTTTCTTGCTATACATCATAATTTCTTTATATTCTCTAATTAGATGAATCTGCCTTATTTGCTCTTTTCTCAAAAATACCTGCTTTTTTTTTCTCCAAATAATATATTTTTTAAGCATCTCATAAGCTTTTTTCAGCTTTTCTTTTTTCATCTCTTTTAGCCTTTTTTCGAGTTCTACTGATAAAAATTTCTCAAACAATGAAGGGGGAATCACAAGTCTCGTTGAATTTTTCTGGATATCTGAAATCCATGAAGTGCCTTTTCTAAATCGGGTCAGCTTTTTTAATTTAACTATATTGATATCGAAAAGAGAATCATAGAAGTCCGGCCTTTCTGAATCAGCTAGATTGATACCTAAAAGAGAGTCAGCGAAGTTCGTCCCGTCTAAATCATCTAGATTGATATCTGACCGAAACTCACCGAAGTTCGGCACTTTTAAATTTGCTAGATTGATATCTGAAAGAAACTCACCGAAGTTCGGCACTTTTAAATTTGCTAGATTGATATCTGAAAGAAACTCACCGAAGTTCGGCACTTTTAAATTTGCTAGATTGATATCTGAAAGAGACTCATCGAAGTTTTTCGATTCTAAATCATATAGATTCCTATCTGAAAGAGACTCATCGAAGTTTTTCGATTCTAAATCATATAGATTCCTATCTGAAAGATACTCATCGAAGTTTATCCCTTCTAAATCATCTAGATCAATATATGAAAGAGACTCATCCAACTTCGTCGCTTCTAAATTAGCTAGATTGCTATTTGAAAGAGACTCATCCAACTTCGTCGCTTCTAAATTAGCTAGATTGATATTTGAAAGAAACTCACCGAAGTTCGGCACTTTTAAATTTGATAAATTGATATCTGAACAAGACTGATGCAACTTCGTCCCTTCTGAATGAGCGAAATTGATATCTGAAAGAGGTTGACAATAAGTTCTTTCCAAATTGACTATTTGTTCCTCTGTTAGAGGTGTTCCAGAAATGTCTATGATCGAGGTGCGAGCTCTACGCTTCAATGGAATGTCTACGATCGAGGCGCTAGCTCTACCCCTGAATGGATTGTCTAGGATCGAGTAGCTAACTCTACCAATGAATGGATCGAATCGACGTGGAAAATCCAGAGATTTGAATCTCTTCGATACCTCTGACTGGATTGCTGAAAGAATATCTCTCTCCGAAAAAGCATGCGGTTTTTGACCGACGCCCAAAGACAATTTTTTGTTGCGAATGAACAAAGTATTAAGGAATTGTCGATAGATCAAATTATAATAATTGATAGGGGCCTTTTCCACATAAAAGGGGAATCTTTTGTTACAATAGAAGGAGAAGTAATCTGGCTTATTCATGAATCGAAGGCGATTTGCTTTAAAAAAAGCAGATATCAACGAACTTCTATGAAATGGTTTCACGGGATTCAGCCAATTGTCTGGATCATCGAATATCATTGATAAATCGGAATACGTCTTAGGCAAGGATGCACGGAATGATTTCAATTCAGTTTTTGGTAAATTTTCATATAATGAGTGAATCATCGACTCTGATATCTTTTGGCAAGGCTCATGATCATCCAAGAACAAAGGTGTCAATAAACCGAAAGAAAACTTGAAGCGATCTTCCGGGCTCTTCTGCTCAGAACCGAAATGTTTCTGAAACCAATTACCCCTAATAAGCATCAGAAAAGTAGTATTTTTCCATTGGCTAGGCCTATCCCAAGAATATTGATTCCCTAAATGTCGGTTGATCGTATATTTACTTAGTCTAAATTCGAAGCCATATAGAGTCAGTAAAAGGAATCGATTCCATACATTTCTTATGGACCTATAGGTGGTAGATTGAATCAGATTCCGGATCAATCTATGTTGATTGGCTGCCTCCATTATCTTCTTATTAGCAAATACCACTATCTCCATTATCTTCTTATTAGCAAATACCACTATCTCCATTATCTTCTTATTAGCAAATACCACTCTTTTTTGTTTTTGCCCTTTTTTTATCATCCTTCGATAATAAGCTGCATTCTCTTCAGAAGAACTAGGAGGGGTCGCGATGAAGATCATCTTTTTGGAGACCCAGCCAGGGCCCTGGAAGAACTTCTCCAAATTATACTCGTATCCATAGGAGTCAGTAGGAAAGATAGGTCCGTCACGACAGAATTCCTGCGTCTCAGTTATTTTTTTCTCCAAAAAGTCTATCCTCTTAACCAATCTCGTTTCTAATTCTGTCATCTTATTAAATTTCTCGTTGTTGTCTCTCAAGGGTTTGACTGTACCTGTATCATCTGATGGACTAGGATCTGATGAAATAGGAATAGGATGAATTGAGACAGTATTGTGTAAATAGGGAATTATCTTGAATAGCTTAAGGATTTCTGTATTTTCCGCTCGCAAGAAAACCGAAAAATCGTTGTCGTTCTTCAACAATTTCTGATCTCTAGTTAACCTCTTGCTCAGCTGAAGTTCTACCCATCCGTCAGAGAAAAAAGAAGAAACGGATCTTGTACGATTCCGACTCAATTGTTCGATTTCTTCCCATAGCCGGGACATTACGGAATCTTCTGCTTGTTCCGTCTCTGCTTGTTCCGTCTCTGCTTGTTCCGTCTCTGCTTGTTCCGTCTCTGCTTGTTCCGTTTCCAGAACGGAAGGATCCCCAAGAATCGATCTTTCTTTTATTAGTTGTTGACTCTCTCTTTGCGTCACTATGTCACCGATCTTGTTTCCTTTTGGAGGAGAAACGAGCGAAATAAGCAACCTATCGACATGGGAAGACACAAAGGGGTGTTCCACTGTATCATTTTTCGGTTCAATGAAATTCATCGGTATAGGAAACAACTTCACCAAGACAACATCTGTTTCGACAGGTCGATTTATCATACGAGATATAAGGACCGCTACTACAAAGAATATTCCACTCTTGATCGTCAAATTACAAAATCGACGGATTTTCTTTTTTACAGTCAAACCCGGTGGATTGAATGTGTATAAAAGTACGACCCTCCAAACTAGTGGATCGAAAAGTTTTATTAAACGTCGTGGATCGAAAAAAATACGAATGAAATAGCCGACTGAAGTGAATGGGTTTGATGGAGAATTTTTTTTTTCTCTCAATACAGCTCTGAATTCGCCAAGAAAAATTTTGAAGGTGTTCATAGGTAGACTTTGATAATTTATTATTATTGTAAAAAGAAACTCAATTATTTTAAAACTAAACTAATTAAACAATAAAGATTTAGTTTATCTTTATTGTTTATGTTTAAAAAGAAACTCAATTATTTTAAAACTAAACTAATTAAACAATAAAGATTTAGTTTATCTTTATTGTTTATGTTTAAAAAGAAACTCAATTATTGTAAAAATAAACCAAATGGTTGGGGTTTATTATTATTATTTTGTAAAACGACACTAAG